AATTAAATAGTAAAATATACTAATATAACCTAATAGAATATTCTATTACTAATGTATTCTAATGAATAGTAATACTATAACTATGTTTCATAATTTTGAAACGTAATCCTATGTATGGTTTTTTCTTGATATTTCCTTATATTTATTTCTTTGTATTTTCTATTTTAGTGTATTTTGTATATAAGAAATATATATTTCTTATATACAAAATATGTAATCTTATATATATTATATGTAAATATATAATGTTATTTAATGTATAAATAATAAAATGAAATAAGATATAGTTATTATCAAAACCGAACAAAACCGAAAAAATTTTTGGGGTCAAAAATGTCTAGGGATTCCTAACATATTCGAAGTATTCTTTTCATTAAAATACAGGTAAAGGATCGTCGTTGCTTCTATTGATTTTATACAAATACGAATACGTAAACACAATCTAATGCATCCAACGATTATATTTTCTTTCTTTTTCTTGTCCTAGATTTGACAGATACTGATCTGATTAGATCCATTGGAATGAATTATTGTTTTTATTTTCTGGTCCCTATGTATTTACATGAATATGTGGTAATGCTTTCATTTCATTTCTATGAAACAACCAACGGTCTGGTCTGTTCAGTCTATAAACAAGTACTAATGAGGAAATGAAAACTATACTAAACAAAAATAGAATGTCTATACAAAAATAGACAAATAGAATGTATTAGGGCTATACGGACTCGAACCGTAGACCTTCTCGGTAAAACAGATCAAACTGATTATTATCGAAATGATTCGAACTGTTTCAAAGACCCAACATGCATTTTTTTTGTTGCATTGGGCTCTTTCATCAACTGATGTAAAGATCAGTTAGTCCACCATATCTTTTCTTTACAGGAAGATAATGAGCTGGCTCCATGTGCTCTGATTCATTATTTGTATTCAGATCTAGTAGCAATACCAAAGTGTTTCAAAGAAGGGTTACCTTGACTTAGGTCTGCTTTCGGCTTAGATCAACCTAAGTTAAATGGAGTCTCTATCGTTCCGCTGCAAGAGTCGAATATGAAACTTCATACACCTTAAAGTTCATAGGACGAAAAGAGGTTTTTTTTTGAAGCCCTTATACTCATTATGCCTAGCATTGAATGGGCTGGGTATTTCCCTTATCAACTATCAAATCAATGACGGGTTCTATTTGATTTGGCACCAAAATTCGCACCAAAATCGGACCGAACCAAATATTTGTCAGGCTATTGTTCTCTCGAATCTATGGAGTAAGACATTGATTTTTCAATAAGATGAATTATGTTCACTGCATAATAAGCTCCCTTGAAAAGCATTGGCGCACGTGTAAACGAGGTGCTCTACCTAACTGAGCTATAGCCCTTGTCATAGACATCTTAACATATAGATAATTTCTTGTCAAGATGGATATTCCCTAATCCCACATGATAACTCTCTGATCCGTTTACTGTTAACAGATTGGTATTGCTTAGAAATTATATTCTATCTATAATCCCCGGGGTGATGGGTCTTCTTTTGCGGTGATAAATTACCTACTTAACTCAGTGGTTAGAGTATTGCTTTCATACGGCAGGAGTCATTGGTTCAAATCCAATAGTAGGTAGAACTTATTAGATACCGGAGTCAATGCAATGGTATCTAATAAGTTTTTCTACCCATCTTCTTTTTTTCGTTGTATCAGATTAGACTTGATTGTCTTCAATTGGCAGAATCTAAATGTGGTGTATAATAAAGAACTTCTAAAAAACTTCTTTTGATTATTTTGATGTATTGACTAGTAGAAAATAACATTGACAGCCTCTACTCGTGTCCTAGCTCGTCTGAGAGCTAGATTCGCTTCAATCACTTGTCTCTTACCCTCAGCTCTACTCAAGTTAGCTTCAGCTATTTCAAGAGCTTGTTGAGCTTCTTGCGGATCAATGTCAGTACTCATCTCCGCATCATTTCCTAAAATGGTGATCTCATTATTCCCTATTCTAGCAAAACCACCCATCAGAGCCACCGTTAACCATTGGTCGTTGAGGCGTATTCTCAAAAGACCTATATCTACAGCCGTGGCAATAGGGGCGTGGTTTGGTAATACACCAATTTGGCCACTATTTGTAGATAAAATGATTTCTTTCACTTCTGAATCCCAAATAATTCGATTAGGAGTCAGTACACAAAGATTTAAGGTCATTTCTTCAAATTGCTCTCCACTTCTAAGTTCATAGCTTTCGCGGTAGCTTCATCGATGTTACCCACCAAATAAAAGGCCTGCTCGGGCAGACCATCTAATTCTCCGGAAAGGATCAGTTGAAACCCCCTAATTGTTTCTGCAAGACCAACATATTTTCCTGGAGAACCAGTAAATACTTCTGCCACGAAGAAGGGTTGTGATAAGAAACGCTCAATTTTTCGTGCTCTTGCTACAGTTAAACGATCCTCCTCCGATAATTCATCCAACCCAAGAATAGCTATAATGTCCTGAAGTTCTTTGTAACGTTGTGAA